AAGTAAATCCAATTCTATTATTTAGATTAAGAGAAGTATATAAATTAAGCGAAATTAAAGAAGAAAAAGATTCCATGATAAGCAATCAGATAATTCACGAATCATTTAATCAAATTGCATCTCCGAGTTCGTCAAATTATTCATTGACGGAAAAAAAAACGAAGGATCTCGCTGATAGAACAAGTAAAATTCGAAATCAAATAAAAAGAATCTCAAAAGAGAAAAAAAAAGTAACTCCAAGAATAAATAATCTTAGTCCTAACAAAACAAATTCTAATGCTAAAAGATTCGAAAAATGGCAAATATTAAAAAGAAGAAATGCTCGATTAATCTATAAATTCCCCCCTTTTTTAAAAATTTTCATTGAAAAAATCTACACAGATCTATTTTTATCTATCATTAATATTCCCAGAATAAATACAAAACTTTTTCTTAAAGTAACAAAAAAAATTATTGATAAATCGATTTACAATAATGAAAGAAAACAAGAAAGAATTAATAAAAAAAAGAAAACTCCAATTACATTTATTTCGACTATAAAAAAGCCATTTGATAATATTAGTAATATTAAAGAAAATTCACGTATTTTTTATGACTTATCCTACGTGTCACAAGCATATGTATTTTACAAATTATCACAAATTCAAATTAGGAACTCGGTAAGATCTGTTGTTCAATATCAAAGAATCCCCCCTTTTCTTAAGTCTAAAATAAAGGATTCTTTTGAAAGACAAGGAATGATTCATTCGAAATTAGCAAATAAAAAACTTCCAAGCTATGAAACGAATCAATGGAAAAACTGGTTAAAAGGACATTATCAATACCATTTATCTCAGATCGGATGGTCTAGATTAATACCAGAAAAATGGCGAAATAGAGTTCGCCAGCGTTGTATAGTTAAAAAGGAAAATTTAAGCAAACGGCATTCATATGAAAAAGACCAATTGGTTGGTTCCAAAAAAAAATCGGAAGTATATTTATTATCCAATGAAAAAAGTAATTTTCGAAAATATTATAGATATAATCTTTTATCATATAAATTTATTAATTATGATAATAAAACGGAATGTTTTTTTTATAGATTTCCCTTTCAAGAAAATAAGAACCAAGAAATTTATTATACTTATAACAGGCCTAAAAAGGCCTTTTTTGATATATTGAGGAACATCCCTATTCAAAATGATCTAGGACAGGTTGATATTCCATATATGGAAAAATCGGCCGATAGAAAAAACTTTGATTGGAAATTTTTCAATTTTTATCTTAGCCAAAAAGCCGATATTGAGACCTGGATCATTATTGATACCAATAGGAATCAAAATACTCAAATTCCTACTAACAATTCTCAAATAATTTCTAAAAAAAATATTTTTTATCTTATGATTCCAGAAACCAATTCACCAAACCCCCACAAAGGATTTTTTGATTGGATGGGAATGAATGAAAAAATACTAAAGCGCCCCATATCGAATCTGGAATTTTGGCTCTTCCCAGAATTTGTGTTACTTTATAAGGCATATAAAACAAAACCTTGGTTTATACCAAGCAAATTACTTCTTTTAAATTTAAATAGTAGTGAAAATAAAAAGATTAATGAAAAGAAAAAGATTAATTTGTTGATAGCCTCGAATAAAAAGCATCGAAATCAAGAAGAAAAAGAACCCATAAGTCAAGGAGATCGTGGATCCGTTCTCTCACAACAAAAAGATATTGAAGATAATTATGCAAGCTTGGACATAAAAAAGGGGAAAAAGAGAAAACAATACAAAAGCAATACAGAAGCAGAACTAGATTTATTCCTGAAACGTTATTTGGTTTTTCAATTGAAATGGTGCACAACTTTAAATCAAAGAATGATCAATAATATCAAGGCATATTGTCTTCTGCTTAGACTGATAGATCCAAAAAAAATGACTATAACCTCCATTCAAAAGAGAGAAATAAATTTGGATAGAATGCCGATTCAAAGTAATTTAACTCTTTCAGAATTAATGAAGAGGGGGGTATTGATTATAGAACCACTTCGTTTGTCTGGAAAAAAAGATGGACAATTTATTATGTACCAAACCGTAGGTATTTCGTTGCTTCATAAGAGTAAGCATCAAATTAATCAAAAATATCAAGAGCAAAGATATGTTTCTAGGACAAATTTGGATGAAACAATTTCACCACATCAAAGAATAAATGAAAATAAAGACAAAAATCATTTTGATTTACTTGTTCCAGAAAATATTTTATCGTTTAAACGTCGTAGAAAAGCGAGAATTCTAATTTGTTTCAATTCAAAGAATGAAAATTATACATATAGAAATCCAGTATTTTGGAATAGAAAGAACATAAAAAACAGCAGCCGAGTTTCACATGACAATAATTATCTTGATAGAGAGAAAAATCAATTAATGAAATTAAAGTTCTTTCTTTGGCCTAATTATCGATTAGAAGATTTAGCTTGTATGAATCGTTATTGGTTTGATACCAATAATGGCAGTCGTTTCAGTATGTTAAGAATACATCTGTATCCGCGATTGAAATTCTGTGAATAATACAATTTTTCTATATATACCCTAAACCCTATTTCTATATACCCTATATATAATCTATATTAATCTATATATAATATAGGGTATATGAAAGTAAACAAATATACAGATCACGTACTTTTCTTGTCTCACATCTCATTCTAGTATTCAATATGAAATGAATTATGAATAATATCTCAATTAGTTTTCCAAATGAATCAATAGAAACTTCTTAATTTTAGGTCTAAATTCTTCGATGCAAAAATGTACCAATCTTTTTCTATTCCTATCTAAATCCAATTTCCAATTCGATTGATTGGTTTGAATTCAGAAAGGAGTTATTTGGATTAAATTATTGTATATACCACATCAAAATTAATGGCATTATTATTACTTATACTTATTACTGATCGGTAAAATCCATATCTGTACAAGGGGAAAGGAGAGTTTTTTATGGTAAAAAATTCAGTAATTTCTATTATTTCTCAAAAAGAAAATAAAGAAAATAGAGGGTCTGTTGAATTTCAAGTATTCAGTTTCACCACTAAGATAAGGAGACTTACTTCACATTTGGAATTGCACAAAAAAGACTTTTCATCTCAGAAAGGTTTGCGAAAAATTTTGGGAAAACGTCAACGACTACTAGCCTATTTGTCAAAAAGAAATAGAGGACGCTATAAAGAATTAATTGATGAGTTGGATATTCGAGAAATAAAAACTCGTTAATTTGAAGCATGATATCATTTGACGAGTTTAGTCTTGATGAGCTTAGTCGTTTAAATTTTGATGAATTTCTTTTTACTTTCAGCAATGCATGGAAGACTGACTCGGGAAAAACTTATGATTACACCAACCACAAGAAACGACCTCATGATAGTCAATATGGGCCCTCACCACCCATCAATGCACGGTGTTCTTCGACTAATCGTTACTCTCGACGGTGAAGATGTTATTGACTGTGAACCTATATTGGGTTATTTACATAGAGGAATGGAAAAAATTGCGGAAAATCGAACAATTATACAATATTTGCCTTATGTAACACGTTGGGATTATTTAGCTACTATGTTTACAGAAGCAATAACCGTAAACGGACCTGAACAGCTAGGCAATATTCAAGTACCTAAAAGGGCTAGCTATATTAGAGCTATTATGCTGGAGTTAAGTCGTATCGCTTCCCATTTGTTATGGCTTGGCCCTTTTATGGCAGATATTGGGGCACAGACCCCCTTTTTCTATATTTTGCGAGAACGAGAATTGATATATGACTTATTCGAAGCTGCTACCGGTATGCGCATGATGCATAATTATTTTCGTATCGGAGGAGTCACTGCTGATCTACCTCATGGCTGGATAGATAAATGTTTAGATTTTTGCGATTATTTTTTAACTGGGGTTGCTGAATATCAAAAGCTTATTACACGAAATCCTATTTTTTTAGAACGAGTTGAAGGCGTAGGTATTATTGGCGGAGAAGAAGCATTAAATTGGGGTTTATCGGGGCCAATGCTACGAGCTTCCGGAATACAATGGGATCTTCGTAAAGTTGATCGTTATGAGTGTTATGACGAATTTAATTGGGAGATTCAATGGCAAAAAGAAGGAGATTCATTAGCTCGTTATTTAGTACGAATCGGCGAAATGACAGAATCCATAAAAATTATCCAACAGGCTCTGGAAGGAATTCCAGGGGGGCCCTATGAGAATTTAGAAAGCCGGCGCTTTGATAGAATAAAAGACCCTGAATGGAATGATTTTGAATATCGATTTATTAGTAAAAAACCTTCTCCAACTTTTGAATTATCCAAGCAAGAACTTTATGTAAGAGTCGAAGCACCAAAAGGAGAATTGGGAATTTTTCTGATCGGAGATCAGAGTGTTTTTCCTTGGAGATGGAAAATCCGACCGCCAGGGTTTATCAACTTGCAAATTCTTCCGCAGTTAGTTAAAAGAATGAAATTGGCTGATATTATGACGATACTAGGTAGTATAGATATCATTATGGGAGAAGTTGATCGTTGAAATGATAATTGATATAACAGAAATAGAAGCTATTCATTCTTTTTTCAGATTGGAATCCTTAAAAGAAGTTTATGGGCTCGTATGGATGCTTGTCCCTATTTTCATTCTTGTATTAGGAATCACACTGGGTGTACTAGTAATTGTTTGGTTAGAAAGAGAAATATCTGCAGAGATACAGCAACGTATTGGACCCGAATATGCAGGTCCTTTGGGAATGCTTCAAGCTTTAGCAGATGGTACAAAACTACTTTTCAAAGAAAATCTTCTTCCGTCTAGAGGAGATACTCGTTTATTCAGTATTGGTCCATCCATAGCAGTCATATCCATTTTACTAAGTTATTCAATAATTCCTTTTAGCTATCGCTTTATTCTAGCTGATCTTAGTATTGGTGTTTTTTTATGGATCGCCGTTTCAAGTCTTGCTCCCGTTGGATTACTTATGTCAGGCTATGGATCAAATAATAAATATTCCTTTTTAGGTGGATTAAGGGCTGCTGCTCAATCAATTAGTTATGAAATACCATTAACTCTATGTGTATTATCAATATCTCTACGTGTGATTCGGTAAGACATAAAAATTCCTCCATTTCTTTTCTTTCTAAGAAGAAAGTTAAATGATTTGAATATCTATTTTTTTATTCATCATTAGGTTGATGAATTAAACCAGATAGTTATATGAGTGAAATAAAACGGCTTATAAATTTGCTGTTAAAGGAATTCAATCTCATTTCCTATGTACAAGAATTAATTGAAAGTAAACATAAGCAGTCAAGGCTGTTTACCCCAAGATTGGCTGATTAGTCATCATGGCTTGAAGCGGGTTTAAAAGATCAATTGTATGGGTTTTTTTCTATACTATTACCATAGAGGTATTACCCTAATGAGAGATTCAAAAAAAAATAAGTGGATGGTTAGGAAGACCAAGATACACAAAGGATTAGTAATGGAGATTCTTTAAATTATCCAATAGGATATTTTTTTATAGAAAAGTAATTCGAATTGGGGCTTTAAGTTGGTAGAAATGATTAAGAAGTACTCCCCATGATTTCGATCCAGAGTATGTTCCTGTCCACTGATTAAGTAAATAACTATCAAAACGAAGAAATCTTTTACTTTTGATAATACGAATAATGCCTCTTTTTCTGAGAAAGGAGAATAGGAACGAAATAAAATTCTTGTTATGTAATGCAATGTCTAAATGCTTTTTCGTAATCGAAAATGAGAAAAAGATAGGTTGAAATATCTATGTGATATTCCTCTAAAAATTATTTTTTTCATTCAAGGGTAAAGTTTTTAATTAACAAAGAAAAATGAAATTTTTTAAAATATGAGATCAATTCCGAAGCACTTTTTTATTATTTTATTATAAATCTAGCAGACAGAATTCCATTAGTCTAATTATAGGCCTTAGGATAAGAATTTGATTCTCTATCGATCTTACAAACACATCAACAAATACATCAAGATAAATAAAGTTGAAAGGTTCTTATATTGATTTGTGACCTATGAGGAGCCGTATGAGGTGAAAATCTCATGTACGGTTCTGTAATAGTGACGAGAACAGTGATGTTATTGTCGACTATGATTATCTAACAGTTTAAGTACAGTTGATATAGTTGAAACACAATCAAAATATGGTTTTTGGGGATGGAATTTGTGGCGTCAACCTATAGGGTTTATCATTTTTCTAATTTCTTCTCTAGCCGAGTGTGAGAGATTACCTTTTGATTTACCAGAAGCAGAAGAAGAATTAGTAGCTGGTTATCAAACCGAATATTCAGGTATAAAATTTGGCTTATTTTATGTTGCTTCGTATCTAAATCTACTAGTTTCTTCGTTATTTGTAACAGTTCTTTACTTGGGGGGTTGGAATCTTTCTATTCCAAACCTATTTAGTCCTGAAATTTTTGACATAAATAAAAGAGGGAAAGTTTTTGTAACAATAATAGGTATCTTTATTACACTGGCTAAAACTTATTTGTTCTTGTTTATTTCTATTGCAACAAGATGGACGTTACCAAGACTAAGAATGGACCAACTATTAAATCTTGGATGGAAATTTCTTTTACCTATTTCTTTAGGTAATCTATTATTAACAACTTCGTTCCAGCTTCTTTCACTGTAAAGGAATAGAATATTCTATTCTTCATAACTTGTCTCAAACAAGAGAAAGAAACCAGTAAACTTATTTATAGATATTCAGATATGTTCCCTATGCTAACTCGGTTCTTGAACTCTAGTCAACAAACAATACGAGCTGCCAGGTATATTGGTCAAGGTTTCATGATTACCCTGTCCCACGCGAATCGTTTACCTGTAACTATTCAATACCCCTACGAAAAATTGATTACATCAGAACGTTTCCGAGGTCGAATCCACTTTGAATTTGATAAATGCATTGCTTGTGAAGTATGTGTTCGTGTATGCCCTATAGATCTACCCGTTGTAGATTGGAAATTTCAAACTGATATTCGAAAAAAACGATTACTTAATTACAGTATTGATTTTGGAATTTGTATATTTTGTGGTAATTGTGTTGAGTATTGTCCAACAAATTGTTTATCAATGTCCGAAGAATATGAGCTTTCTACTTATAATCGTCATGAATTGAATTATAATCAAATTGCTTTAGGCCGGTTACCTGTATCAATAATTGAAGATTACACAATTCGAACAATTTCTTCGAATTTATCTCAACTAAACAATGTATAAAACTCTTGATTCGCAAAACATTTAAAAATTCAAAAAAAAATAGCTTTTAGATTTTTTTGCAGTTAAAGGAATGAGGTTTTTGCTTGGTCAATACAAAAGAACGGTTGGTTCGTAAGGGTCGTGGCTTGATTTTCATTTAAAATCAATTTTTATTCGAATAATGTAATATTTAATAATATAAAGATAAAGTTTTAACCTTTGCTTTCGAGAATAGATAAAAGTAATCCTGTACTTACATCAATCCAAA